CCTATTTGATATAGCTATTTGTGCAAGTATTTTACGATTAAGAAGCAACTGTCTCTTGTACAGATCATTTATTAATCTACTATAACTATAGCATACCCCCCTTTCACGAATTGCTGCATTTATTCGAGTGATCCACAAACGACGAAAATTTATTTTTTGCCTATCCCTATCCCGATGAGCCGAAACCAAAGCTCTTATTTTTTGTTGAGTAATAGTTCGAGTAAGTCTTGAATGAGCCCCCCGAAAGCTTGATGCAAATAAACGAATTTTTGTTCTACGTCTCCGAGCGATATATCCCCGTCTAATTCTGGTCATTGAATAAATGAAACTTTAACGAATAACTAATAGATTTCCTTTCTTTCAGTTATTCTTTTGCCCCTTTCCTAGTATATTAATAACAAAACGGATTTTTCCAATGTATAAACTAAAAATTCCAATGGCTTTGGCTACTATAACCTTCCCAACCACGATTTTTTATTTTTTCTAGGCATTTCACCTCGAAATACGAAATTGTACTTAAAAAATAGCAATGATAAAGAAATAGTGGATTCCATCGTTTCTATGGTTACTTCTTAAACGGTGAGGTCTTCTCTATACACCGGAGCCTTTACTTCATTTAATCAATGTTATTGCTAACTTGTATAGTTCACATTCTTCGGCTCTACCCATGAATTATCCAGTAATAGGTCTTTCACAACGAGCTCTACCTATACAGTAACGGTATTTAATTATGAAAGTTGGCTGGGTAGCTGACCCTGTTAGTCCGTTCTTGCAAGAGGCGTCTAGGTTAACTAAGATTTCCTCCGCTTAATGGATAACCATTTGCTACCAATGGAGAATTGCTTCTCATCTTGAATTGAGGTGAGTGGTTTTACACCAATAGAAACCATAAATTTCATACACAATAAAAGGGATATGATCCATTTTCTTATTTTTAGATAGTAAATGTAGTTCGTTTTTCCGTTCTATCCTATTTGATCATTGATATTTGAACATTGTCCTCTTTCCTTTGTTCTAGTTCATGATCTGAACGAGTCGCACATACACCCTAGTACATGTTCCTCGACGCTGAGGGCATCCCCGAAGCGCGGGGGATTTTGTGACATTTCTAATTGGCTGTCTTGTATTTCTAATAAGTTGTTTAATCGTTGGCATGTTGAATCATATACATAATGGACTGGTTTAGATCGATCCTAACCGGATGATTATGAATTACAATTACAATAGTAAATAAAAATCATAGAATATTAAACTCGGCAGGGTGAATTTTAAATCACGACTTGACGTGAAATTGAAATAAAGGCTATTCTCATTCAACCGCTACAAGATCAACAATTCCATAAGCTTGGGCTTCTGTTGCTGACATAAAAACATCTCTTTCCATGTCTTCGGATACAACCCATAAAGGTTTGCCCGTTCTTTGTACATAAACCCTTGTTAGGGTTTCACGTAGTTTCAGCAGTTCTCCCACTTCCAGGATGAATTCTCCCGTTGCTACTTCAGAAAAAGAACCAGCAGGTTGATGGATCATTACCCTGATGATATAAGATAATAAAAAGTTTCTCTATTTCGCACGATGAGGGGAAGATAAAAGAAAGATAAAAGAATAACAAGAAAAAAGATAGAATCGAACAACCGTACGGGCATTATGCATTGCATACGGCTCTACAATAAAATTGACCCTTACCTTCAAAAAATAGGATCGATTAGACCACGATCGGTAAATGATCAACTTACCACCCTTCCTTTCGGAGGAATTCAAAAATACTATGATGGCTCCGTTGCTTTATATATTTATTATATTTTTTTGTCTGTGATTTGTCTGTCATTCAGCAATCCCAAAGTTGCTTTTTTGATCAAATAAACTAATGAAAAAAGAATTTTTTTTTTTTTCGCTCTATACTATAAATATTGTTAAGAGACCTCTGGTGTGAAAAAAAGTTTGTGACGCTGAACTGGACTTCCGATAATAAAATAGGAAATACCTTTTTCTCATATTACTCTCTCGATACATAATCTAATGTTTTGAAAACAGAATTTCTTATATCGAATTCAAAGTGCCATGCTATTATTACTTAATATTCATATTTCATATGGCGAAGGCATAGTCTTCTTTTTTCTCTCAAATAAAAGCCTCATTGGCGCCAAGCGTGAGGGAATGCTAGACGTTTGGTAATTTCTCCTCCTACCAGGATAAAAGATCCCATTGAAGCGGCTGATCCCATGCATATTGTATGTACATCTGGTTGCACAAATTGCATAGTATCATAAAGAGCGACCCCCGGTATTACCCATCCGCCAGGAGAGTTTATAAACAAATACAGATCTTTGGTATCATCCTCGATACTGAGATATATCATAAGACCAATAAGTTGATTTGAGATCTCACTATCAACCTCTTGACCTAAAAAAAGTAATCTTTCTCGATAAAGTCGGTTGATTAGGGTCAAATTGTATCCCCTCGAAACCGTACAGGCGCCTTTTGACGCATACGGTTCAA